TCCCTTTTCTGACGAATCATTTAGTTTTATGATTTCATCGATTAATAAAGTTATCAAATGAATTGTAATTACAATGGAAACGATCGAAAAGGAAATATGAGTTAATATATGCTCTAAAGTTGAAAATATCATAAAAATTTTAAAAAGGAGGAATCCTGAAATATAAATTAGGAATTGAATTCATTTTAGAATCTATTGTATCTCTTTTCGAAGAAGGTCTGCCGCCACTCGGACTCGAACCGAGATGCTCTAGCACTGCTTCCTAAGAGCAGCGTGTCTACCGATTTCACCATAGCGGCTTGTTCGAATTCATAATAGCCTATTCATAGTCAATCGTCGAGATTTAAGGAGTCAACTCAATGAAATATTTTTAGTAAAGATTCAAACGTATGAATAAAACTTTGTTCAAATAGTAATTCGAAGGTTCATTATTTTGGGGTATGGGTTTTATTTACCTTAGTGCTTTGGTGTAGTTTATGCTCTTCTATAATTCAATAGAATCGAACTCTTGAAACTAGAAAGTTCGACCCTCTAGTTATTAGTTATTGATAGAACTAAAAAAGATTTATTTTTTTTTTTTTTTTTCATAAAAATTTTCTCATTTATATTATTTCCTACAAGTGAAAAAATGGATTTTATCAATGAACACAAAATATACCCCTTTTTTTTACTTTATTACTCAAAACTGACACATTATTCGGACAAAAAATTCCAGGCTTTTGTCAGTTGGGTTGAAAGAGACAGATATATGGGAAATTAATATATTAATTATAATTTATTATATTAATTCAGAGAAATAAGAAGTCAGAAAGTTACACAAAAAGTTTTCAAAATAAATGAATAAATTAGTTCCAACGATGTATTAATTTTAACAAAAGATCTTTTAGTTACCCTTCATTTATATATCTATTTCTATTTATATATCGAGAAAAACTTCGATTATTGTAATTGTGACAAATAGGTTGATGGGGAAAAAAGACTCCCCACCCCCCAAAACAAGAAAATATACTAAAACAGGGCTCAAGCTTTGTATCTTGTCTTTATTCTTTTTTCAAAAGTTTTTTTATAATTTACTAACCACCCCCTAAACCGAAGAATTCTTATTATATATATCCTATCAGTGAAGCGAGTTATAGTTCATATTGATTAGCCACAAACAACAGGTTTGTTAATTTTCTATTAAGAATGAAATGGGCCTCTTTTTTGATTCAGATTATTCCAATGTTTTATTTTATGACTTATTTGTTTGTCGCAAAAAAAAACTTTTTGAGTTTCCGGTAGAAAGAGATTTCCCTAATGACAACGCTTTTAAGGCTGCCCAATATCCTTTCCCTTTCCAAATATTTTTACGAATACGCTTTTTTGATATAGAAGTACGTTTTTTTGGAACTGCCATTTAAAAATTAAGAGGTTACTCGTTGTTATAGTTGGATGTGAAAGACATCTATTGGTCAAAAAGAATCTATTCATTATCTAGTTAGTCTCTAGATAATATTATATTTATATTATCTTCAGAAAACAAAAAAAAATATATAGATAAAAGATATGCGAAAATCGTACAAAATCTTACTATAAAAATAGCATTTAATTTTTTTCAACAAAAAGTTTTTCTATATATATAATATTCGTAAGAAAGACTCGTTTTATTGATTCGTATCTTTATTTGTTGTTCTTTATGATTCACATCTATTTCTATAGAATCCGCTGTTGTACTATAGAAATTTAAAAAAACACCGAAGGATTTAAGAACCCTTTAAGAACCCATTGCCTTATGAAAACTTTAATTTTTTCTATTAATTGGTCAAACTTGAGGAAAGAATACTCCCAAATTCCATTTTTAAATTCGAATCAAACTAATCATTAAAGTAATTAATCTGTTAAAAGATACATGGTTTGGTAAAAGGAATCTTAGTGATTTTTTTTATTAATTTGATTTATTTTACCCCCTTTTGATAAATAGACAAATAAATCTTATATAAAATGTTAGATATTTTAGCGTTTCCTAGAAATGTTTTTTATTGAAATGGAAAATAATCAATCAATTTCATAATGAAACTAGTTAATGATTTGGAACAAACTAACTAAAAAGCGAGATTAGTACAAATTTTTTAACTTAGTGAATCCTATGATTCATATCGATTCATATCAGAGTCAAGTACTTTTTTTAGTGTAATTTTTTATCCTTACTTTATGAATATAAAGTCATCTAATAATAATGAGAATTTTCATTTTCGTTATTTTAAGAAAATCCTAGTTAATATCGCTTTTTATGAGCAAGTTGGTCATATCATTTGCCCAATTGTAACTTCTTTATTTTAATATTTGAAGTATGTTGGAAAGACTCAGAATAAGTAAGAATATATAAAATTCGAAAATTATCTTTAAGTTAGTACATCTCTTCTTGATTTTTTTTTATTGACCCCTTTTTTTTGAAATTGAAAGGGGGTAGAATCCGGTAAATCGGAAACAATTAATTAAGAATAAAAAACTTTTTTTATGGAACAGACATATCAATATGCGTGGATAATACCTTTCCTTCCACTTCCAGTTCCTATGTTAATAGGAGCGGGACTTCTTCTTTTTCCGTCGGCAACAAAAAGTCTTCGCCGTATGTGGGCTTTTCAAAGTGTTTTTTTGTTAAGTATAGTCATGATTTTTTCGATCAATCTGTCTATTCAGCAAATAAATGGCAGTTCTATCTATCAATATGTATGGTCTTGGATCATCAATAATGATTTTTCTTTAGAATTAGGTTACTTGATCGACCCACTTACTTCTATTATGTCAATATTAATCACTACTATTGGAATTATGGTTCTTATTTATAGTGATAATTATATGTCTTATGATCAAGGATATTTGAGATTTTTCGCTTATATGAGTTTTTTCAGTACTTCTATGTTAGGATTAGTTACTAGTTCTAATTTGATACAAATTTATATTTTTTGGGAATTGGTCGGAATGTGTTCATATCTATTAATAGGGTTTTGGTTCACACGGCCTGTTGCGGCAAATGCTTGCCAAAAGGCATTTGTAACTAATCGTGTTGGGGATTTTGGTTTATTATTAGGAATTTTAGGTTTTTATTGGATAACAGGGAGTTTCGAATTTCGAGATTTATTCAAAATATTCAATAACTTGATTTCTAATAATCACAATGAAGTCAATTTTTTATTTGTTACTTTGTGTGCCGTTCTATTATTTGCCGGTGCGGTTGCTAAATCTGCACAATTTCCCCTTCATGTATGGTTACCGGATGCCATGGAGGGGCCTACTCCTATTTCGGCTCTTATACATGCTGCTACTATGGTAGTCGCGGGCATTTTTCTTGTAGCTCGGCTTTTTCCTCTTTTCATAGTCATCCCTCACATAATGAATTTCATCTCTTTGGTAGGAGTAATAACAATATTATTCGGAGCTACTTTTGCCCTTGCTCAAAAAGACATTAAGAGAGGTTTAGCCTATTCCACAATGTCTCAATTGGGTTATATGATGTTAGCTCTAGGTATGGGGTCTTATCGAAGTGCTTTATTTCATTTGATTACTCATGCTTATTCGAAAGCATTATTGTTTTTAGGATCTGGATCCGTTATTCATTCAATGGAAACTCTTGTTGGATATTCTCCAAATAAAAGTCAGAATATGGTTTTTATGGGGGGTTTAACAAAGCATGTCCCAATTACCAAAATCGCTTTTTTATTAGGTACACTTTCTCTTTGTGGTATTCCGCCTCTTGCTTGTTTTTGGTCCAAAGATGAAATTCTTAACGATACTTGGTTGTATTCACCAATTTTCGCAATAATAGCTTGGTTTACAGCGGGATTAACCGCATTTTATATGTTTCGAATCTATTTACTTACTTTTGAAGGACATTTAAACGTTCATTTTAAAAATTACAGTGGCAAAAAAAATACCCCCTTCTATTCAATATCTTTATGGGGTAAAGAAGATTCGAAAATAATTAACAAAAATTTTCGTTTATTAACGTTATTAACAATGAAAAATCATGAGATTGCTTCTTTTTTTTCAAAAAAAACGTATCGAATTGATCAGAATGCAAGAAACATCACACAACCTTTTATTACTATTACCCGTTTTGGAAATAAGAAGTTTTTTTCGTATCCTTATGAATCAGATAATACTATGTTATTTCCTATACTTGTATTGGTTCTATTTACGTTGTTCGTTGGATCCCTAGGAATTCCTTTCAATCAAGAAGGAGTGTATTTGGACATATTATCAAAATGGTTAACTCCGTCTATAAACCTTTTACATAAAAATTTGAATAATTCAATAGATTGGTATGAATTTTTGAAAGATGCTCTTTCTTCAGTTAGTATAGCTCTTTTTGGAATATTTATAGCCTTCTTGTTATATAAACCTGTTTATTCATCTTTGCAAAATTGGGATTTAATTAACTATTTTGTTAAAACTGGTCCTAAAAGAATTCTTTTGGACAAAATAATAAATGGTATATATGATTGGTCATATAATCGTGGTTACATAGATGCTTTTTATGCAAGATTCTTTATTGGGGGAATAAGAAGATTGGCCAAGTTAACTTCTTTTTTTGATAGACGAGTAATTGATGGAATTACTAATGGAATTGGTGTTTTGAGTTTCTTTGTAGGCGAAGGTATCAAATCTATAGGTGGCGGGCGCATCTCTTCTTATCTTTTCTTGTATTTATTTTTTGTATCAATCTTTTTATTAATTACTTCTTTTTATTAATTACTATTTACGTTTAGTAGGCCTATAAATTATTACTTTATCCCTTTTTCTTGAACGTATCTGATAATCCAATGGTAGGCCTTCGTGAGCTGCGCCCGACAGGAATTCCAACTCGGTAATAAGTTTGTATGACCATCGAGGGACTTTTGTTATTTTTTTTTTTTTTTTTGTACTGTATCAGGAAGAAGGATACTATGAATCTTATTAATTTCCATTGTCTCTATGAAATTTTCTAACGAAATTTTATTTATGATTGAAGGTGAAATTTT